TTAAACATATTGATTTTATTAAATATAAATCGATCAAATATATTAATTTTTTTTTTATATAAAAAAACTAAATAAAAACATTGGATCCTTATTATTTCTGAGTAATTCCTTAAACTAAGAGTAGAGAAGGAAAAGCTTGGTTAGTATTTAACCAGATCAAGCTGGGGTAATAAATTTTCTGTAAAAAATAAAATGAACTCAAACAAATAAAATTAAGTAAATAACAAATAAAAACATTGAAGAAAATTATTTTTGTTTTTAAGTCATTATCGAAATATTTCTAGTTTTATTATCAAAACTGTTTTGATAATAAAACTAGAAATATTTCAATATTTTCCTTTATATCTTTTATACTTTCATATCTTGATTTTTATACTTGAATATCTTGTGTATTAATTCATTGAATTCATTGCAAAGAAAGTGAATAGTTCAAAGCAAAGAAAGTGAATAATTCAAAATTTTTTATTTTTCATTTTTATTAGTATATATGAATTTGAATAATATATATTGAAGAATATAATATAGGAAAGTAGATTTCCTAATAAAGTTTTACTTTTGATTTCTAATCAAATAGAATAAAAAAACAAGGATTTTTCTAAATCTTTATTTCATATATCACATCATCACAGCGCAGATAAAAATCATTGCATTTGGGGAGATGGCTGAGTGGACTAAAGCGGCGGATTGCTAATCCGTTGTACGAGTTATTTGTACCGAGGGTTCGAATCCCTCTCTTTCCGCTCTCTATTATGTATGATTTTAGTATTTTTGGATTGAGAGGGATTTTGATTCATATGATTTTATCATCAAAAAATTATTGAAAAATTAATTAAAAAAAAATGAAGAAAAAAAGAAAACTAAGAATTTATTCCTCACGCCCAGGATTACGCCCTGGATCATTAGATAAAAATCCGAAAATAAAAAGGGAAACAAAAAATATAACTACTGTATAAACAAAAAGTTTGAGAGTAAGCATTTTAAAATCTCCAAGATCCTTATTTTTTGTTTTTAAGGGAATAAATTACCTTTTCCTACGATAAAAAAACCCTTCTTTTCTTTTTTTATTCCAAAATAAAATATGAGAAAGAATTTTTTTTTTTCTAATTTTTTATTTTTATCTTAATTTAAGAATTAACTATTTTCGAAAAAAAAAAGGGTTTGCACTCATTGGAAGATCAGAATAGACAGATAAAAAAGCTGATCCCCATTTATGGCTGTAATGATTAATTGCATATTCATTTTGATTTTGGAAATAACTATATTTTTTGATATCCATTTTTGAATTGATTTATTAAAGAATCTCATATTTCATCGAAAGCTTACAGCAGCTTGCCAAACAAAAGCTAGGAGAAAAAAGAGTATAGGTATAACAGGCATAAAATCTACAATTGGATTGAAAATCGCATAAGCTTCGGGCAATTTGGCAAAGAAAGAATTACTCGGATAAAGGACAGAATTAAGACAGATACAGATTAAACTAAAGATATTTAGCATAAAAAAATTTCGTTCTTGTAGATTAGATAATTTTATTAATTGTTTTTATATTATAAGGTAAGGAAAAAATGAGAAAAACAGATTGAAAAATCCTTCTTTAGGATTTTACCAAATCCAAAATCCTTTTCTCCACTCTTATTTGAAAATGAGAATACAAGGATTTCTACTTTCATACAATATCTTAATTATACTCTGTAAAATGATCAATCAAATTTTTGATTCTATCCTATGTTCTCTTTATTTTTATTTAATTTATATGTGTTATTTTTTTTTATACTATATATGTGTTTGGATATTATGACTAGTTAATGAGGGTTCATTTTTTCTTCAAAAAAATAGAGTTCTTTTGAAAAACAAAATATAAAATTGGAGTTTAATAGAAAACTTCCTTGGATTTGAACCGATGACTTTCATCTTCAAAAACCATTTTCTATCGTCCGAAAACGCGAGGAAAAGGACTAGTATTATTTTGGGGAGTAGGAACTGGGTTTTTTCTAAGTCTATTTCTCTAGGATTAGGGTAGATTCGGTCGGAGAGTCCTGATTTCGATGAACAAGAACTAGACTCATTATATTTTTGAATGAAAACAAACGCGTTTAAAGGAATTCCTGAAGAAATTTCATATTTCGATGAAGAAGAACTCGATTCAGATCAAGAGGAACAAGAACCAGAAGAATCAATGGAATCTGAAGAAGATATACCTTACATGGATAAAGAAAAACAGGTTTGACTGACGCTGTTCAAACAGGAATAGGTCAACTCGACGGTATCCCTGTAGCACTTGCGGTTATGGATTTTGAGTTTATCGGAGGAAGTATGGGATCGGTAGTGGGTGAAAAAATAACCCGTCTAATTCAATATGCTACGAGAAAATCCTTACCTCTCATCATTTGTTGTGCTTCTGGAGGAGCTCGTATGCAAGAAGGAAGTTTCAGCTTAATGCAGATGGGTAAAATATCTTCGACTTTATATATAGATATCCCTTCAACACAAGATAGTCATCGAAAGGATCTAGGACAACTCACCAAAGCACAAAAGCCAGGATAGAAAATTGATTCCTTTTTCAAGAGTGCATAACCGCATGGATAAGCTTACAATAACCCGTCAATTTTGGATCCATTTGGGGATTTTCCTTGGGAAGTATCGGGAAGAGATTGAAATGTAACAATATAGATTCATAGGTTCTCTATTGATTCTATGGTTACAATGTATTTAGACCTGTTTTTGATAGCTTAGATCTATAGGACATATCATAATCTATCTTTTCCATGCAAAAAAAGGAGTAATCAGCTGTGATAGGTGGAAAAAACAGGATTGTCAAAAAAAGGATTGTAGTAAAGAAAAGGTTTGTAGCTAAGCATTTATCGGAAACATTTGAAAAAATCAAAAAGGGGGAGGAGATAGAAATAATACTCACTTGGAATAAAAGAAGAAAAATCGAAATGAAATCAAGAATCCAGGAAAAAAGGAAATCAAAAAATAAGTAAAAGATAGAAAGGATTCAAAATGAATAAATTGATTCTGACCTCGATACTTAAGAAATTGGGTAAGCTAAACCCAACCGATAATATGGGATTTTATCCCGTCTGACATAACGGAGGAATCAAATAAGATGAAACAAGATAAATTCAAAAAGATGATTACAAGTGGAGAGCAAATGGAAGATAAACGAAAAAATATCGAGAAAGAATTACTTGAAGAAGAACTAGATTTAGATCAAGAGGAACTGGATAAAATGAATGAAGATAAACTCGATTCAGATGAAGAGGAATAAATAAAATATAAAGAATCACAAGAATCAACAGAATACGAAGAATCACATGAATCAGAAGAATCGATGGAATCTGAAAAAGATATACCTTACATGGATAAGGTCGATTCTTAATCAAAGAAAAACAGGTTTGACTGAACCGTTTCAAACTGGGAAAATTGTCAAGGAAATTCCAAGCGAAATGTTCCGTATACCTCGTCAATTGTGATGCTTCTGGAGGGACTCGTATGCAAGAAGAAAGTTTCAGCTTAATGCAGATGGGTAAAATATCTTCGACTTTATGGAATTTTCAATTCCATGAAAACTTATTTTTAGTGTCACTTCTGACATCGCCTACAACAGGTGAGTTTTGGAATGCTTGGCGATATCATTATTGATGAACCAGATGCAACCATTGCATTTGCAGGTAAAAGAGTGATTGAAGAAGTAATGAAGATCGAAGTACCCGAGGGTGTACAGGAAGCTGAATACTTATTGGAAAAGGGCTCTTTGGATTCAATTGTACCGCGTAATCTTTTCAAAGGTGTTCTTAGTGAATTATTGGCGTTCCACGGTATCAAATAGAGGAAATAGCTTATTATTTAACAAAAAAAAATAAAGGATATTTTTGAATATGAAATGGATATCTCCGTATCTTTCCTTACTTTGAATTTTTAACTTATACTAATACTAATAAAATATGAAAAAACCTAAACGAGGGATTTCTGCTCCACGTAATAAATTCAAAAAGATGATTAAAAGTGGAGAGCAAACGGAAAAGAAACGAAAAAATATCGAGAAAGAATTACTTGAAGAAGAAATAGAAACAAAAGCAGAAATAGAAGAAAAAGAAAAAAACCTTGCTTATGGTGAAGATGCTAATCAAAATTCAAAAAAATCAATAAAATCAGAAGAATCAACAGAATCAGAACAATCACATGAATCAGAAGAATCAACAGAATTTAAAGGATCCTTGACTTTTTGGCTGGCTTCAATTCTGAGTTCTCGATTATCCTCTAGGGGAGAATCAGAAGAATCAGAGGAATCAACAAAATATGAAGAATCAAATAAGGGAGAATCAGAAGAATCAGAGGAATCAACAAAATATGAAGAATCAGAAGAATCAACAGAATCTGAATAATAACAAGAATTAGAAGAATCAACAGAATCTGAAGAAGATATAGTCATCTTCTTCTTTTTTTTTTTTTTATTTCTTTTTGTATTTTTTGTTATAATTGCTATTTAGGTTGAGATTAAACAAAAAAAAATAAAGGATATTTTTGAATATGAAATGGATATCTCCGTATCTTTCCTTACTTTGAATTTTTAACTTATACTAATACTAATAAAATATGAAAAAACCTAAACGAGGGATTTCTGCTCCACGTATGAATCGGCGTTTATCTTCTAAACGTTTTCGTTTACTTAGAACTATACGACGTAAAATACAAAAAGGACTTATTCATATTCAAGCAAGTTCTAACAATACCATTATAACTGTTTCAGATTTTGAGGGTCAGGTAGTTTCCTGGGATTCCGCTGGTACTTCTCGATTCAAGGGTCCAAAAAAACCAACACCCTATGCTGCCCAAACCGCAACAAGAAATGCTATTTATATGTTAGTAAAACAGGGTATGAAAAAAGCAGCAATTAAGATAAACGGTGCTGGTCCTGGAAGAGCTGCAGCATTAAAAAGCGTTGTTCATAGTGGTGTAAAATTAAGTTTCATACGTGATGTAACACCTCTGCCACATAATGGATGCCGGCCCCCTAAAAGAAGACGTGTTTAAAAAAAATCTTTTGATTAATTGAAAAAAAAAGCTACGGTGTATAGAGGACCTCACCCTTTGAAAAGTAACCATAGAAACGATGGAACCCACTATTTTTTTGGAATCAATATTGAATTCTTTATTTAAGAATGGGAAGAAATTGTTGGGGAGGTTCTAGTAGCAAAAGCCATTGGAATCGATATTTGATATATTGAAGTGTTTTGTTATGAATTGACCCTAGACGTAGAAAAGAATAACTGAAAGAAAAGAAATCGAATCTATTAGTTATTTTATTCAATAAGATTGAATTTTATTCAATGAGCAGAGTGAAACGAGGATATATAGCTCGAAGACGTCGAAAAAAAAATCGTTCCCTTGTATCAGGTTTTAGAGGAGCTCATTCAAGACATACTCGAATGATTATTCAACAGAAAATGAGAGGTTTGTTTTACTCTCATCGAGATAGAGGCAGTAAAAAGAGGTATTTTCGTCGTTTGTGGATCACTAGAATAAATGCAGTAATTCGTGAAAACCAAACATTTGATAGTTATTGTAAGTTTATCCACAATCTGTATAAGAAGCAATCTTTTCTTAATCGTAAAATACTTTCACAAATATCTATATCAAATAAGATTGGTTTTTGTAAGATTTCTAATAAAATATTGAAACCTAATAAGGTTTGTTAAGAGATACTCGAATAATTTATTAGTAATGATTAAAACAGGATTTCCCGGGGAATGAACTCCCGGAAGATCCGGAATGAATTTTATTTTTCTTATTTATTAGAAAATAAAAAGATAGAAAATAAAAAGAAACCCATTAAAGAAATACAATTGATATTTAAGAAGATCTAATCAAGAATTTGATTATAGCGAGCCTTTCCTCGAATATTTTTTTTATGTATTTGAAACTCGAATTTTCCTTTTTTGAATATGGAGTATTCCATATTCAAAAAAGGAAAATTGAGAAAAATAACATCTGGTTAAGATGGATCTAAACCTATATTATTTTTATTAAATTATTTTTATGGACGACAAGAAATTTCTCATACTTCTAAAACTCAAAGTCAAGAAAATGCTGTCAACGTTAAAAGAACTCGGTCATTATTATGAAAAATTTAGGATTGTGGCTTTTTTTATAATTAAAATTAAGATATAATTTATATTATACACTAAAATACACTAAAAAAAATGAAGAGAAATTGAATTATCCAATATAGAAGAAATCAGGCCCGTATGAAGTAGGAAACTCTCAAGTACAGTTCTAAGGGAAAGAATTCTCTATTCCGACCGGGGAGAAAAGGCCTTTCTAGAGAGCGATTCTGAAATTGCAGAAACTTGGTCCAATCAAGCTGCTGAGTATTGGAAACAAGCTATAGCGCTTACTCCAAGTAATTATATTGAAGCACATAATTGGTTGAAGATTGCAAAACGTTTCGAACTTAAATAAGATAAGATTACTCTATATTTTTATTTTGAATTCACATTCAATTCATTAAAATGAATTTTATTTTTCATATTTATTAGAAAATAAAAAGATAGAAAAAAAAAAAGAAACCCATTAAATAAATACAATATTCAAAAAAGGAAAATGGAGAAAAATTAGATGTCTTTCACATCAAAACATATAAAAAGAATATACTCTACATGAAGATGAGCGACAAAGACAGAGAGTTTGTTATACAGGTCAAATTAAAAGTCGGTGTAAAATTAAGTAGAAAAAAAAATATCTATAATTGGCATTGTAGTGATATTTTTCACTATCTATGCTTAGGGGATTCATAAAATAATATATGAATCCTATATCTTATGTACTGGATTTTAATTGAATCATATATCCTGCAATAGTAAACAGGCAGGAGGGAGTATGATGGGAGAAACTCTACAATGAAGCAAGAGTTTGACCATTTTTTAATACGAGCCAATGAGATTTTAGGGGATTTAAAAAGATTGAATCATAATTACGACTCTTTTACCATTGAATCTTTCTTCGGCAGTAAATTGGGCCCACTCCTTTACTCAAGCTTGGGTTTGAGGACGGTCCAGGATCTCGTGAATGTGGATGCTCTAACTCTTGGGATAGGCATTTTCGAGTCCGATTTTTCGGAGATGGATAGAAAAGAATTTTTGGGGAGTTTTGAAGCTCTTTACGAATTCTTTGAAAGCTATTAGTTAGAGCACCTCACCGTTTGAGAGGTAACCATAGAAATCACTATTTTTTTGGAATGAATATTGAATTCTTTATTTAAGAATGGGAAGAAAAGCAAGAATCCTAGTTGGGAAGGTTCTAGTAGCAAAAGCCATTGGAATCAATATTTGATATGTTGAAGTGTTTTGTTATTGATTGACCCTAGTCGGAGAAAATAATACTAAATTAACAAAGAAATTATTTTTACTAGCCAAGGTCATGGACCAATTCAGTGAGAAAACTTTTCACGCACGGGTGTTTCTGACTGGTGAAATTTTAGTATGTCATCTCGATAATAGGTTTCGTAACGGGACAACTGTATTAGTTGGAGGTCTAGTACTGCTAGAATACAACGAGAATAAACCTTAAAAAAGAAGGTTTTATTATATCATTGGCATTGTAGCGTATGGCATTGTTATTAGGCGGAAAAAAAAAAAGAATCAAAAAAAGTTTTCATTTAAATAAACCAATCAAAAAGAAGAAAAATAGTAGAAAGTATTTTGTTTTTCTAGAAACAGCAGTAAATAAATTCAACGAGAACATGTTCCACGTACGTTTAGATCATAGTCATTCTGTCTTATCTCTCTGCTAATATGCGTCATAATCATATACATCTATTACTGAGAGATAGAGTCAAGAAAAATAGATGAGTCTTATTTTTTCGCAATAAATGAAACAAAGAAAAAAGATAATACATAAGAAATATGAAAATTGGAGCATCAGTTCGTAAAATTTGTAAAAGATGTCGATTAGTTCGTAGACGTAAACAACTTACTGTGATTTGTCCCAATCTGAAACATAAAAAAAGGCAAGGTTAATCTTTCTCATTAAAAAAATCTTCCTTTAGAAATTCTTAATCACTTTGTTCAACAATTTTATCGATACAGTAAAAAAGGAAAAAGTTTTTTTATTGCTGCAAAGGTACTATCGATAATTATATTATTATATTGTTTTAATAAATAACATTTAATAATTTCAAAAATGGAAAGAGAGGGATTCGAACCCTCGGTAAACAAAAGCCTACATAGCAGTTCCAATGCTACGCCTTCAACCACTCGGCCATCTCTCCTAATATTAAAATCTCTATATATTATATATATTTTCTATATTTTTTGATGAAGAACTGAGTGAATGGGGAATTTTCTTATTACTAAAAGGTTTCATAAGAATAAATAATACCTTTCCAATTTGATATTTTCTTTTAAAGAAAATACTCCACGGATCTTTTTAAATCGTCCCATGAATTTTTTATTTCAAATTTTTAGATTAATGATGTGGCATATTTATTATGCCACATATTATGCAAATAAAACATATAATAAATATTTGGAATGTTTTTTTTATTTTTATGATGAAAAGATTTTTCCGTTGTTTGAATTCTAAAAAAAAAAAACTTCTTTAATTATCTACATAACATAATCAAATAAAATCTTTTTTTATTTTATTGAACTTAAATGAAACAAAAACCTATTGATTAGTGTAATATTAAATTGGATTAGTGTAATATTAAATTGGAAGAAAAAGTCAACTATTTCATATTCATATCTTTCCTTGTCTTTTTTTACGTAATTTTTTACTTTATATTTACTTTATTGTTAAGATCAATTTCTCGAGGGGTAATGAAAAGAATTATATGATGGATTAGTAATTATGCCTAGATCGCGTATAAATGGTAATTTTATAGATAAGACCTTTTCAATTGTAGCCAATATATTGTTGGGAATAATTCCAACAACTTCAGGAGAAAAAAAGGCATTTACCTATTACAGAGATGGTGTGATTTGATTCTTTTTTCTTGTTTTTTTTAGCCTGTAGTTAAGTCTTACAAGAAATTAAGTTTTACAAGAAAAACATATTGCGGGATAGAAAAAACCTAATAATGAAAAGAAACCTACGCTTGGTGAAGGTAAAGTTTGTGAGGGTTAAACCATAAATTCCTTCTGTCGTGTATCCTCGATTGATGCAATCTCAGATGCTTTAATCATCCATTTGAGCATTGAACAAAAGATTAAACCCATAGGTTTCTTCGTATTGCGGGTCAATCCTACTCTACTAAATACCCTATTAAGTATAGGGAAAAAGTACTACATTTAGAAATCAACAAAACAAAAACTTTGTTCGAAATAACCCCTTTCCTTATAAGTATCGGGACTAAAAAGAATGGTTGGGACAACAAACATCCATTTCGTTCGTACTTTGGATACCCATAAAACCATAAAAGATCGTTGAAGTAACTAATTCCCAGAAACAGAAAGCGTTAATAACAAAGAAATTATTGGAGTTACCTCTTTCATTTCATCGACTACTAATATGTATTCATTTCATCTACTACTAATATGTAATAGTAATATGAAGAGTTGGTGTTTAAGAAAAAACCTCTGATGAGAAGGTTGACTAGAGATTTCTAGTAAGAATACTAGCTTCTTTCAGTTCATAATAAGATGAGAATAGTTATATTTTAATTCTGAAGATTTTTTCTTCAGTATTATGTACAGAAGGTAGGAGCCGTATGAAATGAAAATATCATGTACGGTTCTGGAACGGAGACCTTTTCAATAGAATGAACGACCGTAACGAATGCTGGCTCAATCCGAGGGAAATTATGCAGAAGCTTTACAGAATTATTATGAAGCTACGCGACCAGAAATGGATCCTTATGACCGAAGTTATATACTCTATAACATAGGCCTTATACATACAAGCAATGGAGAGCATACAAAAGCTTTGGAATATTATTTTCGAGCACTAGAACGAAATCCCTTTTTACCGCAAGCTTTTAATAATATGGCTGTGATCTGTCATTACGTGCGACTATCTCTACTATAGAAAAAAAAATAAATTAGCTAGTATCTACTAGAGAAAATAGGATTTCTACATATAAATCGTCAAAAATAACGATTTTTATCAGCTGTAGGAAATAAACAGATTTCAGGAAAATCAAAATAGGTAGAAAAAAGCCTTTACTTTTTATTCTTTTATTCTATGGATAAAAAATCAAATTAATAAAGGAAGCATCGTAAAGATCAATTAGCGACCTATTGTGTCGATAAAGTTAATAACTGCTTACTTATACCATGATAGGGGACATTAAGTTAGGAATCCACTTATGTAATAGAGTTGATCCACTAAGATATTAAGCAGCGGTGTAGTTTTAGATCCCAAAGATAGTAAGTCTTTTTTCTTATTGAGAAAAATTCCTTTTCAAAGATTCTATAGCGATTTCCTATATGAAAATGAGATAGTTACCTCTCAGAAAATGATAAAAATCTATTTATGAGCTATATATGCTTTATTCTTCTGAAGGTGGGAAGAAAAGAAAAAACTGATTGATTATTAATCAAATCAGATTGATTATTAATCAAATCAGAGTTTGAAACTTACTGTAATTAACTTTTTCTTTTTTTATAATTAAAAATATAATGTAATAATATAATAAAAAAATGAAGAGAAATTGAATTATCCAATATAGAAGAAATCGGGATAAAAGAAATCAGAATAGATAGAAAAAAAAGAATATATTACTGAGCCGTATGAGGTAGGAAACTCTCAAGTACAGTTCTAAGGGAAAGAATTCTCTATTCCGACCGGGGAGAAAAGGCCATTCTAGAGAGCGATTCTGAAATTGCAGAAGCTTGGTCCAATCAAGCTGCTGAGTATTGGAAACAAGCTATAGCGCTTACTCCAAGTAATTATATTGAAGCACATAATTGGTTGAAGATTACAAAACGTTTCGAACTTAAATAAGATAAGATTACTCTATATTTTTATTTTGAATTCACATTCAATTCATTAAAATAAATTTTATTTTTCATATTTATTAGAAAATAAAAAGATAGAAAAAAAAAAAAGAAATCCATTAAATAAATACAATATTCAAAAAAGGAAAATGGAGAAAAATTAGATGTCTTTCACATCAAAACATATAAAAATATAGGACATATAAAAATATAGGAGGAACTCCACGATGAAGAATTTGACCTTATATTAATATGAGCCAATGAGATTTTCTGGGATTTAAAAAGATAGAAAAAAAAAAAAGAAATCCATTAAATAAATACAATATTCAAAAAAGGAAAATTGAGAAAAATAACACCTGGTTAAGATCTAAAACTTAACAAACACTTTTTTTTAAATACTAATTTGTTATAATAAATAGGGACCCTTTCGTATACTTTACAAATTATCCACTTATTGAAATTCAAATTTTTCATGTTATAATAAATAGGGACCCTTTCGTATACTTTACAAATTATCCACTTATTGAAATTCAAATTTTTCATGTTATAATAAATAGGGACCCTTTCGTATACTTTACAAATTATCCACTTATTGAAATTCAAATTTTTCATGTTATAATAAATAGGGACCCTTTCGTATACTTTACAAATTATCCACTTATTGAAATTCAAATTTTTTAATACTAATTTTTTATGACGAATCAAAATAGAGCTTTCGTATACTTTAGACGTTTTCAACTAAAAGTCAAGAGAATGCTGTCAACCTTAAAAGAGCTCGATCATGATTATGACAGACATAGGATTGATGCTTTTTTTGGCAGTAAATTGGGCCGACTCCTTATCGGATAGTACAGAATTTTATGAGGTCTTTCAAGCTCTTTACGAATTCTTTGAAAACTCTTAGTTAGAGCACCTCACCCTTTGAAAGATAACCATAGAAATCACTATTTTTTTGGAATGAATATTGAATTCCTTATTTAAGAATGGGGAGAAAAGCAAGAAAGAATGGGAAGAAAAGCAAGAATCGTGGTTGGGAAGGTTCTAGTAGCAAAAGCCATTGGAATCGATATTTGATATATTGGAATAATTTGTTTTGTTATTAATTGAACCTAGCCGGATAAAAGAATAACTGAAAGAAAAGAAATCGAATCTATTAGTTATTTACAAAAAAAAATAGGATGAATATAATATGCCAATACCAAGAATACCTTATATTGATTACGAGGATGTCTTAAATAGTAATGTTTTAGATGAAAAACCCATTTGGATTGATATACACGAACGGCTTTACATAGAAAGAACACTCTTTCTATGCAAAGAAATTACGACACCTTTCGCCAATCAGTTCATCGCTCTCTTATTACTGCTGAATTCGGAAACTGACGATTATAATGATACTGATATATATATATATATAAACTCTCTTGGTGGAGACGTACACCAATCAATAGCCATTTATGATGTTCTAAAAATTATGTTACCTGATGTGTGTACAATAGCTATGGGATTAGCTGCATCAGGAGCATCTTTGATCCTCGCCGGAGGAACAATTACTAGACGGGTAGCATACCCTAACGCTAGGATTTTGATTCACCAACCTAGAAGTGCCCCGACTAGCACAAAGAAAAATGAATCTAAAAATATAGATTCCTTAATGATGGAAGTAGAAGATATGCTTGAACTTCGTAACACAATTGCGAATATTTATGCAGAAAACACAGGTAAACCTGTAGATGTTATACAGAAGGGTCTGGAAAGAGACTTTTTTATGTCGGCAACAGAAGCTCAAGATTATGGTATTATCGATCACATAGTAAAGTCCAAAAAATAAAATGAAATAAAATCCTGAGTGATCCGAGTGATTTTTTGTAAATCTATTTCAAAGTCGAATTTTCCTTTTTTGAATATGGAGTATTCCATATTCAAAAAAGGAAAATTGAGAAAAATAACACCTGGTTAAGATCGATCGAAACAAAGAAATTGGATTCTGTATAGATATATACACAATATGCCAACTATTACACAACTTCTTAGAAACATAAGACAGCCAAAAAAAAATGGTAAGAAATCTCCCGCTCTTAAAGGATGTCCTCAGCGTCGAGGAACATGTGCTAGGGTGTATGTGCGACTCGTTCAGATCATGAATTCGAACAGATAAGAGAATTTTTCCAGTATCAACGACCAGTACTGATGAATAGGATAGTAATATAAAGGTATATTTTATACCTAATTATTCTATACAAATTGATGGTTTCCATTGGCCAAAATCCAATCATTTTCGATTTGAAATAAGAAGTAATTCTCCATTGGTAGCAAAAAGTTATCCATTAAGCGGAGGAAATAGCATTACATTAAGCTGAAAGAACGGACTCACAGGGTTAGCTACCTAGCCAACTTTTCGAATGAAATGCCGTCACTGTATGGATAACTCTTAGTGTGAAAAGGGCTATTACTTTCTAATTAATAGGTAGAGCCGAAGAATATGAACTATACAAGTTCACAAAATCTTTTGAAAAAGAAGCTCCGGTGTATAGAGAGGACCTCACCGTTTGAAAGGTAACCATAGAAACGATGGAACCCACTATTTTTTTGGAATGAATATTGAATTCTTTATTTAAGAATGGGAAGAAAAGCAAGAATCGTGGTTGGGAAGGTTCTAGTAGCAAAAGCCATTGGAATCGATATTTGATATATTGGAATAATGTGTTTTGTTATTGATTGACCCTAGACGGATAAAAGAATAACTGAAAGAAAAGAAATCAAATCTATTAGTTATTTACAAAAATAGGATGAATATAATATGCCTTTAGGTATACCAAAAGTACCTTATAAGTCTCGTTTTAACGAAAAACCTATTTGGATTGACATATATGAACGGCTTTACAAAGAAAGAACACTCTTTCTATGCAAAGAAATTACGACACCTTTCACCAATCGGTTTATCGTTCTCTTGTTACTGCTGAATTCGGAAACTTATTTTTATAATGATCCTGATATTTATATATATATGAACTCTCCCGGTGGAGGGGTACACGAATCACTAACCATTTATGATACTATAAAAACTATTATACCTGATGTGTGTACAATAGCTATGGGAGCAACTGCATCAGTAGCATCTTTGATCCTGGCCGGAGGAACAATTACTAAACGGGTAGCATTGCCTCACGCTAGGATTTGTATTACCCAACCTAGAAGTGCTGCTACTAGCACAAATACAAATATAGATTCCTTAATAATAGAAGAAGAAGATACGCTTGAACTTCGTAACACAATTGCGGATATTTATGCAGGAAATACAGGTAAACCTGTGGATGTTATACAGAAAGATCTGGAAAGAGACTATGACTATTTTATGTCGGCAACAGAAGCTCAAGATTATGGTATTATTGATCGCGTAGCAAAGTTTAAAAAAGAAAATGAATAAAATCCTGAGTGATCTGAATGATTTTTTGTAAATCTATTTGAAACTCGAATTTTCCTTTTTTGAATATGGAGTATTCCATATTCAAAAAAGGAAAATTGAGAAAAATAACACCTGGTTAAGATCTGGACCTTAACAAACACTTTTTTTTAAATACTAATTTGTTATAATAAATAGGGACCCTTTCGTATACTTTACAAATTATCCACTTATTGAAATTCAAATTTTTTAATACTAATTTTTTATGACGAATCAAAATAGAGCTTTCGTATACTTTAGACGTTTTCAACTAAAAGTCAAGAGAATGCTGTCAACCTTAAAAGAGCTCGATCATGATTATGACAGACATAGGATTGATGCTTTTTTTGGCAGTAAATTGGGCCGACTCCTTTACTCAAACTTGGGTTTGAGGACGGTCCGGGATCTCGTGAATATGGAGGCAGAAATTCTTGTTTATGCCATCCTAGATTTATCAGAATCGGATAGTACAGAATTTTATGAGGTCTTTCAAGCTCTTTACGAATTCTTTGAAAACTCTTAGTTAGAGCACCTCACCCTTTGAAAGATAACCATAGAAATCACTATTTTTTTGGAATGAATATTGAATTCCTTATTTAAGAATGGGGAGAAAAGCAAGAAAGAATGGGAAGAAAAGCAAGAATCGTGGTTGGGAAGGTTCTAGTAGCAAAAGCCATTGGAATCGATATTTGATATATTGGAATAATTTGTTTTGTTATTAATTGAACCTAGCCGGATAAAAGAATAACTGAAAGAAAAGAAATCGAATCTATTAGTTATTTACAAAAAAAAATAGGATGAATGAATATGCCTTTAGGTATACCAAAAGTACGTTATCGCCGTTTTTTCGAGGATAAACCAACTTGGATTGACATATATCAACGACTTTACATAGAAAGAGCACTCTTTCTATGCAAAGAAATTAAGACACTTTTCGCCAATCGGTTTATCGCTCTCTTGTTACAACTGGATTCGGAAACTGATGTTTATGATGATACTGATGCTGATACTGATATCAGCATATATATAAACTCTGCCGGTGGAGGAGCAGAGGCAGCTATATCTATATATGATACAATGAAGTACATTGTACCTGATGTATGGACAATAAATATGGGATTAGCTGCATCAGCAGCATCTTTGATTCTGGTGGGAGGAACAATTACTAAACGGGTAGCATACCCTAATGCTAAGGTGATGATTCACCAACCTAGCAGTGCCCGTGTTAAGGGAAATATACATTCCTTAAAAATAGAAGCAGAAGATATGCTTGAACTTCGTAACACAATTGCGGATATTTATGCAGAAAACACAGGTAAACCTGTAGATGTTATACAGAAGGATCTGGAAAGAGACTTTTTTATGTCGGCAACAGAAGCTCAAGATTATGGTATTATTGATCGCGTAGCAAAGTTCAAAAAAGAAAATGAATAAAATCCTGAGTGATCCGAGTGATTTTTTGTAAATCTATTTGAAACTCGAATTTTCCTTTTTTGAATATGGAGTATTCCATATTCAAAAAAGGAAAATTGAGAAAAATAACACCTGGTTAAGATCTAGACCTTAACAAACACTTTTTTTTTAATACTAATTTGTTATTATGAATAGGAATAGTCGTATACTTTAGACGTTTTCAACTAAAAGTCAAGAGAATGCTGTCAACCTTAAAAGAGCTCGATCATGATTATGACAGACATAGGATTGATGCTTTTTTTGGCAGTAAATTGGGCCGACTCCTTTACTCAAACTTGGGTTTGAGGACGGTCCGGGATCTCGTGAATATGGAGGCAGAAATTCTTGTTTATGCCATCCTAGATTTATCAGAATTGGATAGTACAGAATTTTATGAGGTCTTTCAAGCTCTTTACGAATTCTTTGAAAGCTATTAGTTAGAGCACCTCACCCTTTGAAAGATAACCATAGAAATCACTATTTTTTTGGAATGAATATTGAATTCCTTATTTAAGAATGGGGAGAAAAGCAAGAAAGAATGGGAAGAAAAGCAAGAATCGTGGTTGGGAAGGTTCTAGTAGTAAAAGCCATTGGAATCGATATTTGATATATTGGAATAATTTGTTTTGTTATTAATTGAACCTAGCCGGATAAAAGAATAACTGAAAGAAAAGAAATCGAATCTATTAGTTATTTTATTCAATAAGATTGAATTTTATTCAATGAGCAGAGTGAAACGAGGATATATAGCTCGAAGACGTCGAAAAAAAAATCGTTCCCTTGTATCAGGTTTTAAAGGAGCTCATTCAAGACATACTCGAATGATTATTCAACAGAAAATGAGAGGTTTGTTTTACTCTCATCGAGATAGAGGCAGTAAAAAGAGGTATTTTCGTCGTTTGTGGATCACTAGAATAAATGCAGTAATTCGTGAAAACCAAACATTTGATAGTTATTGTAAGTTTATCCACAATCTGTATAAGAAGCAATCTCTTCTTAATCGTAAAATACTTTCACAAATATCTATATCAAATAAGATTGGTTTTTGTAAGATTTCTAATAAAATATTGAAACCTAATAAGGATTGTTAAGAGATACTCGAATAATTTATTAGTAATGATTAAAACAGGATTTCCCGGGGAATGAACTCCGGGAAGATCCGGAATGAATTTTATTTTTCTTATTTATTAGAAAATAAAAAGATAGAAAATAAAAAGAAACCCATTAAAGAAATACAATTGATATTAAGAAGATCTAATCAAGAATTTGATTATAGCGAGCCTTTCCTTGAATATTTTTATTATGTGTTTTATTCCATCTCTTCTAATTTTTTAATTATAAAAAAAAATAATTTAAATAATTTGAAACAAAATAAGAAACAGGAATTTCTATGGATACGGAAGGTCCTTGAGAACCTTCCGAGATTGTTATTTTTTGTTACGGAGATGCTGATTGTACTACTCTTACCAAAACTACCTCGGCATCGAATATACCCTATTGATGGCTTAATGCCTAACATTGTATTAGTGTTGATTGATAATAGAGAAATCGAACCTATGACCAATCAACATGAATGGAAATCTGTTTCCTTCATCCACCAAAGTCATAGTTTACATTATGGTCGTTTCATGCTATCGTCGCTTAAGGAAGGTCGCCCTTTGATAATAAA